ATTAATTCTAATTCCCACATGATGAAAAAAAGTAAAAGGTCCCGCGAAGAAAATGATCCTATTTGACCACTGTACATTGCTAACATCAAGAAATGGAATAATCGAGAATCTCGAGTAACAGGCCAGGCTGCTAAAGTAGCTAACGTAGTGATAAATCCTGTTAATAAAACGGGTCCTATAGACAGTCCATCTATTCCTAATTTCCAACGGAAATCAAAAAAATCGATCCATTTATAGTCGTCGACTAGTTGGACTAATGGATCGTCCAATTGGAAATGATAACAGAATGCATAGGTTGTTAGAAGAAGTTCTAACATGCATATACATATAGTATACCACCTAATTACCCTATTTCCTTTATGGGGAAGAAAGAAAATAAAGGAACCCGCAAATATTGGTAAAACTACAATTATTGTTAACCAAGGAAAGTTGTTCGTGGTAAAGACAAGATACACTTGGACCAAAAAAACCTGTGCCCAAAAATATATTATTTTTGGGCACAGGTTTTGGCGGTAAAAAAAAAAATGGACTCGAGTAAGGGTTTCTGTAACGTATTAATAAGCTATACCCATGCTGCGCGTTGTTTCATGCCATAAATAAACTCGAACACTCAAGAAATCTGTTGGGCAGGCGGATTCACATCTCTTACAACCGACACAATCCTCTGTTCTTGGAGCAGAAGCTATTTGTTTAGCTTTACATCCGTCCCAAGGTATCATTTCTAATACATCCGTGGGACAGGCTCGGACACATTGAGTACACCCGATACATGTATCATAAATCTTTACTGAATGCGACATTGGATCTATCCATTTTTGAACGTGATAAAGTTTCAATCTAGTAAATTGATAAATGAATTATATATTTAAATACTAGTACTAGATGAATCGATGAGTTCCCCGAGTTTTTTTAGTAATCTACTTATGGAATGGATTGACAGTGCCAAACTACTTTGATTTCTTATCTTTGTGATAACAGGAGCCTACCTTACGTAGCCAACATGCTAATTTTAATTTATTTATGAAAATTCTAAGTTATATGATAATATTACTTAAATTACTTATTCAACAAGTTCGATTGATTTATACGAGTTGATTTTCTGTTACGATAAATTGATGAAACAATAGCGAGTCCAATAGCGGCTTCAGCAGCTGCAATAGCTATAACAAAAATGGAGAAAATGGCTCCTTTTAATTGACGACTATCAAAAAAATCAGAAAATGTTACAAAATTGAGATTAACCGCATTTAATATAAGTTCAAGACACATAAGAGCCCTAACCATATTTCGACTTGTAATCAATCCATATAGACCGACAGAAAATAAAAAGGCACTCAAAACAAGTACATGTTCGAGCATCATTAACTAACTCCTTATCAATCTCGATTCATTTCAATATGAACAACAATTTAACCAATTGGATTTACTAGTTGACTAGAATATAAAATAACGTAATGGAATAAAGGAATATATTGGGAATAGGTCGAACTAATAAAGAATTTCTATCTATTTTATATACAAAGTCAAATAGAAAAAGGAAATGCATGTGATAGCTCATATTTTTCCAGTTCTAAAGAGTTATTATTGACGAGCTACAGCAATTGCGCCGATTAACGCAACTAAAAGAATTATTGAAATAAATTCAAACGGAATAAAAAAATCTGTTGATAAATGAATTCCAATTTGTTGACTATTACTTATAAGATCTTGTTCTATAATCTGGTTTGCTTTTGTAGTCCAAATAATACCGTACCATGACGTATCTGGAATAGTAGTAATTAGTGAAACAAAAATACTTGTACAGACCACGGAAGTTACTCCATCTCCCACGGTCCAAAGATTTCCATCTTTGGAATATTCTGAATCATTTATAAACATCACAGCAAAAATGATTAAAACATTGATGGCTCCTACGTAAATAAGGAGCTGCGCAGCAGCTACAAAATGGGAGTTCGATAGAATATAGAATAAAGATATACAAACAAAAACAAATCCTAACGAAAAGGCAGAATAAATGGGATTAGGAAGTAATACTACTCCCAGAGCCCCTAATATAAGACCCAATCCCAGAAAGACTAAAAGAAAATCATGTATTAGTCCAGGTAAATCCATTATATATAAAAAAAGAGATAAATAAATCAAAATCTTTCATAACTTTATTGACCCGGTCAGGAAAAAAGAGGTAACTCTACTTTTTATAATAGTTGTAAAAAAAATTCTATTTTTATGGATATGTAGATATAGTTATTGGCCTAATCTCTTGAAAGAGTAATTTGAATCTATATATTTTCAATTTCAAATCCTCAATATAGACATAGAAATCTTTTTTGAATATAAATTAAAACATAATCAATATCAATATAATCGATATAATTATGAATCTAATTCTAGTTATTGACCAAACAAAAACCGGCATTCTTTTAGATTAAAATGAGTTCTTAAGTTTTTATTTCAGGCAAATTTAAAATTGTTCGAATTGTGTAATCATCAATTACTGACA